AGTCAAGAAATTCTCATCGAAACATCGAGAAATTGTGCATATAGAAAACTCTAAAGAAAGAAAAAAAGGAGACCCATGCCATGATTTTCCAATTTTTTCTACTTAGTAGTCTAAGTTTCTCGATGAGGATAATTAATTCGGTCGTTGAGGTCGGACTCTATTATGGATTTCTGACCACATTCTCCATAGGTCCCTCTTAGATCTTCTTTCTCCAATCTTGGGTTAGGGAAGAAGGAGATATTCGCGACTATTGGCGGTTTCATTATGGGGCAGCTCATGATCTTCATATCGATCTATTATCCACCTCTGCATCTATTCTTTCTTAGCTAAACGGGTGGAAGATCCATCCAATTTGGTTATATCATGCGGATCTGAATGTGACTGAAATGCACGATCTTCACAGGTATCACTTTTCACGATACCTAAACCTAAAAGGTGGAATAGCGATTTTCGAACCATTTCCTATAAGAGAATGGTTTCCATTACTTTGAGAAATGGATTCTATATCAAACTATAGCTATTGCAATCAAACTATAGCTATTGCATTAAAGAAGAAAAGAAACTAATAGAAGTCGAAGACGCAGAATGGTAGTGAATAGAGAAAAGATTCTTCTGATTTTCTTGTTCCTGAAAATATTCTATCTATCTCCTAGACGCCGTAGAGAATTGAGAATTTTCATGTCTTTCAATTCTCGTACTCGTAATTGGAAAGTTACGGAAGGAGATCCATCATTTTGCAATGAAAACAACATAAAAAACTCTGGACAATTTCGAAATCAGACCAAGCGTCTTAATACATATGCAAAAAAATTCATTATTGGCCCACCATTGATTACAAGATTTAGCTTTTATGAATCGCTATTGGTTTGATACGAATAATGGCAGTCCTTTCAGTATGTTAAGGATACAGATGTATCCACAATTCATTTAGAGTTACTTAATAGCCTATTTCTTATACTATATCTCTATCCCGTGAAATTCTCGAGCCGAAAGATGGATGCATATGCTGTGTTTCATTTTGCTAAATGATATCAATTAAATGGTATATCAATTCTAAAAATTGGATATAGCAATAAATAAATCAGCAAAATTCTTTTATTTTAGATAGAAGAAACATTTCTTCTATCTAAAATAAAAGAATGTACCCTTCTATCCAAATCTAATTTGCATCGATAAAATAAATCCAAATTCCAGATTTCAGCAGTAGATGAATAATTGCAAATTTTTGTGTGTACGAGATTAGAATAACTTCAAAATAACTGACATAATTTTTTATTTTTCCTGATCAGAAAAATACATGAAAAAGAAAGGAGGTAGAAAAATTTTTTGATTTATGGTTAAAGAAGAAAAACAAGAAAACAGGGGTTCTGTTGAATTTCAAGTATTCAGTTTCACCAATAAGATACGGAGACTTGCTTCACATTTGGAATTACACAAAAAAGATTTTTCATCGGAAAGAGGTCTACGAAGACTTTTGGGAAAACGTCAACGTTTGCTGGCTTATTTGGCAAAGAAAAATAGAGTACGTTATAAGAAATTAATCAGTCAGTTGGATATTCGGGAGAAGTAATTTAATCGTTCGATTTATTTTTCGTATTTTATTTAGTAGTCTTATAGTAGTCTTAGATTTTGCATTTTGATGAGCCTCGTTTTGAGGAATTCATGGAATAATCCATTTTCATGGAATAAAGAATAAGAACAAGGATACATAACATAAAAAAAAGAATAGATAAGACGATATTCGCCCTCCTCCTACATATTTGATTTCTTCTCCTATACAAAAACCAACAAGACCTACTCCATTGATAATTCCATCAATGACGCCTTTATCGAAAAAATGTGTTAGTTCTGCTAATCTTCTTATACCTAGGATGAATACCCTAGTATAGAAAATATCTATATAACCACGATTATATGACCAGCTGTATATCTTTTTTTTTACTTCATCCAAAAAGTTATTTTTTGGATTCCTTTTTATTTTTCCAAGGGAATTTTGGAAATTCAAATTCTGAAAAAAATAATAAGCGGATCCATAGAAAATATATGCTATGAATAGACCCAAAATTGCTAAACTTACAGAATAAATTGCATTAGTGAGAAATTCATAGGAATTTATGGAAGAATTAGAACTTTCCCAGAAAAAGTTTATCGAAGGAGTTAACCACTTTGATAATATAGTTAACTCCGATATTGGATTATCCTTTACTCCATTATCAAAATGGATTCCTATGGATCCAATGAACAAAGTAAAAAGCAGTAATATAAGAAGAGGATATAGCATAGTATTTCCCGTTTCATGAGGATAGACAAAAGTGTTTTTAGCCCCAAACCCAAAGGGAGTACTAAAGGATGCCTTTTTATTTCTTGTATTACGAGGAATTTTAGGCATATTTTCTGAAAAAAAAGAAACTCCACTCTTCGTTGTTGATAAAACAAAATCCCTATTGACTCCTTTGGATATACTTTTTCCCCATAAGGATATTGAATACAACGAACCTTCTTTAGTACTGCTGTAATTTTGAAAATGAACACGCAAATATCCATCAAAAGTAAGTAAATATATCCGAAACATATAAAATGCAGTTAATCCTGCAGTAAAAGAGGCTATTATTCCAAAAAAGGGTGAATACAACCAACTATTACTAAGGATTTCATCTTTGGACCAGAAGCAAGCAAGAGGTGGAATACCACAAAGAGAAAGTGTACCACATAAAAAAGTAGTTCTTGTAATTGGAATGTATTTTCTTAAACCGCCCATAAGAACCATATTCTGACTTTTATCTGGTGAATATCCAACAAGAGGTTCCATTGAATGAATAACGGATCCTGATCCTAAGAACAATAAAGCTTTCGAATAAGCATGAGTGATCAAATGGAATAAAGCAGCTTGATAAGAACCTATACCTAGAGCTAACATCATATAACCCAATTGAGACATTGTAGAATAGGCTAAACTTCTTTTAATATCTCTCTGAGCAAGAGCTAAAGTGGCTCCTAAGAAGAGTGTTATTATACCTACTAAAGAAATAAAATTCATTATCAAGGGTAGGGATATGAAAAGAGGAAGAAGTCGAGCTAAAAGAAAAATCCCCGCGGCAACCATAGTTGCTGCGTGTATAAGAGCCGAAATGGGAGTGGGTCCCTCCATAGCATCGGGTAACCATACGTGAAGAGGGAATTGTGCAGATTTTGCAACTGCACCAAGGAATAATAAAAAAGCACACAAAGTAGTAAGTAAGGAATTAATCCCATTATTAGGAATCCAGTTATTAGCTATTTTGAACAAATCCCGAAACTCTAAACTACCCGTTATCCAAAAAAAGCCTAAAATTCCTAATAACAGACCAAAATCCCCTACACGATTAGTTACAAAAGCTTTTTGACAAGCACTCGCTGCAATTGGCCGTGTAAACCAAAAGCCTATCAATAAATAGGAACACATTCCAATAAGTTCCCAAAAAAAATAAATTTGTATCAAATTGGAACTAGTAACCAATCCCAACATGGAAGTATTAAAAAAACTTATATAAACAAAAAATCTCAAATATCCTTCATCGTGAGACATATAATCGTCACTATAAATAAGAACCAAGATTCCTACAGTAGTAATTAGTATTAACATAATAGACGTAAGGGGGTCGATCAAGTATCCAAATTCTAAGGAAAAATCATTATTGATGGTCCAAGACCATAGATATTGATAGATAGAACTTCCATTTATTTGTTCAATAGAGAGGTAAACTGAGAATACCATAGCTATACTTAAGAGTAAAATACTAGGAAAAGCCCATATGCGACGAAGATTTTTTGTTGCTGTCGGAATAAGAAAAAGTCCAAATCCCATTGACATAATAACTGGAAGTGGGAGAAGAGGAATTACCCAGGCATATTGATATGTATGTTCCATAAGAAAAGAAATAGCAATTTTTAGTTGAAATTTTTAGTTCAATTATTCTATAAAATAAAATTGTTTCCGATTCACCAAACCTATTCTTATCTCTTTCTAAAGGAATTAAAAAAACAAAATAAGAATAAGAAAAAATATTGAAATTCTGGATTTTTCCTAATTTCTCTCATTAAAATATTAAAAAATGCAGAATGAGTTTAGTTGCTTAAATTCAAAAAGTGAATTAAAGAATTTCGTTATCTAGTTATTAATTAATAAAAAATATTTATTAAAATACAAAAAAGATTGAATCATGTGACTTTCTATTTATTTTTGTATTTCTTTCTCTTAAAATTCAATTCAAATAAAAGAGCTCTCTTGTTTCGTAATTGATTGATTGAATTCCAAAGAAAACCCACATTTATAGGAAATTATCGAATATTGCTTACTTCATATAAAACGGAAATCCTAATGACTAGAATTCTCTAAGTTTTAGAATGTTTTGTTTAAGAGACTAAGTCTTTTTTTTGATTGAAATTCAATTATGGAATACCGTTCTGAACTTAATTAACTATTTGAATTTGAATTGAATTTTACCTTCTTTTTATCTCCCCATCTTATATGGGGGTTTATCCCCAAAACCATATATTTATATATGGAGTATATTTGATATATAAATTGATTTAAATAGAAAAGTTTAAAAAACTCTTGTCTTATCCACATTAGAGAGAATGAACTAAAAAAGAATTTTGAATTTCAGTATCTTTGAATCTCTAAGTATAACTACTAAGAAAAAACAGAAAGAAGAATTGATTTGCGTCAATAAATGTCTTTCACATACAACTAGAAAAAAGTAATATCCTTTTTGAATGGCAGTTCCAAAAAAACGTACTTCGATGTCAAAAAAGCGTATTCGTAAAAATCTTTGGAAGAAAAAAACTTATTTTTCCATAGTACAATCTTATTCTTTAGCAAAGTCAAGATCATTTTCTAGCGGCAACGAGGATCCAAAACCAAAACCAAAAGGTTTTTCTGGGCAACAAACAAACAAATAATAAAATAAGGTTTTGGAATAATCTGAATTGAACTATTCCAAAGAAATTCCAATTATTTAATATGAATGAATAATTCGGATTAATTAATAAATGTACTTTTATGTGTCGAATTTCTCGGTAAAATATTCTTAGAACGAATCCCTCCGTTATATAGAACAAAAGTTTTTGGTATATTGTGTCCTCAGTATTCTTTGCTTGTCAAAGCACTTTTTTTTGATAATAGAATCCTCATTTTTATGAGGATTCTATTATCAAAAGTAGACTATTCTTGCAATAGGACTTACAACCTCTACCTAATCTTATCCAAAATTCCCATATAAATGAGTTTAGGACTGGTAAATCATATTAATAAGAGCCTAAAGGCTTTTATTCTATAAATTTTTTTAAAATAGAAAATTCTTTGTAGTTAATTATGAAATTCTAATGTTCCTAAATTCTATGGTCTCTCCCAGTCTCGACGATTCGCAAGAAAATAACTATTATTTTTTTAAGCTAACTATTATTTCAAGTTAGCCGCCATGGTGAAATTGGTAGACACGCTGCTCTTAGGAAGCAGTGCTCAAGCATCTCGGTTCGAGTCCGAGTGGCGGCATTTCCGAAAAAGAATACAATAGATTAGAAAATGGATTCAATTCGAAATTTCCAATTTTGTAATGGGACCTTATCCTTATGCTATTTGCAACTTTAGAACATATACTAACTCATATCTCTTTCTCAACCATTTCAATTGTGATTATGATTCATTTGATAACCTTATTAGTTCGTGAACTTAGGGGATTACGTGATTCGTCAGAAAAAGGAATGATAGTTACTTTTTTCTCTATAACGGGATTCTTAGTTTCTCGTTGGGTTTCTTCGGGACATTTTCCATTAAGTAATTTATATGAGTCATTGATCTTCCTTTCATGGGCTCTGTATATTCTTCATACTATTCCTAAGATACAGAACTCGAAAAATGATTTAAGCACAATAACTACGCCAAGTACTATTTTAACGCAAGGCTTTGCCACGTCGGGGCTTTTAACTGAAATGCATGAATCCACAATACTAGTACCTGCTCTACAATCTCAGTGGTTAATGATGCATGTCAGTATGATGTTACTAAGCTATGCAACTCTTTTGTGCGGATCCTTATTATCCGCCGCTCTTCTAATCATTAGATTTCGAAAGAATTTTGATTTCTTTTCTAAAAAGAAAAAAAATGTTTTAAGGAAAACATTTTTCTTCAGTGAAATTGAATATTTATATGCAAAAAGAAGTCCTTTAAAAAGCACCTCTTTTCCCGCATTTCCAAATTATCATAAATATCAATTAACTGAGCGTTTGGATTCTTGGAGTTATCGTATCATTAGTCTAGGGTTTACTCTTTTAACCATAGGTATTCTTTGTGGAGCAGTATGGGCTAATGAGGCATGGGGATCCTATTGGAATTGGGACCCTAAGGAAACTTGGGCATTTATTACCTGGACCATATTTGCAATATATTTACATAGTAGAACAAATCCAAATTGGAAGGGTACGAATTCCGCACTTGTAGCTTCGATAGGATTTCTTATAATTTGGATCTGCTATTTTGGTATCAATCTGTTAGGAATAGGTTTACATAGTTATGGTTCATTTATATTACCATCTAAATGATTACATAACATAAAACCCTCATTTTATGAAGGTTTTTTCCTTTTTTGTTTGATTTGGGAACCCCTTGAATGTCTTTTCAAAGGGTTCTCAAAAATTCGAGATAGATCTAATTAGACCTTTTTACTTTTTTCTTTTCTTAATTTTTTATTTTTTCCACTATGGAATATAGTGCGAACTAGTTAAAAAAACAAAATCCTATTTAGTATAATAATTGGATAATAGAGCCTCTACCCTGTCGATGGATAGCGAGAGAACAAAATCCGGATAAATACCAATTCCTATTACTGGTAAAAAGATACAGATTAAAAGAAAGAGTTCCCGTGGTCCAGAATCCACAAAATTTTCGTTTTGAACATGAAATAGCTTGTATCCATAGAACATCTGGCGTAACATAGATAATAAATAAATAGGGGTTAATATCATTCCGATTGCCATTACAAAAGTAATTAGCATTTTTGGCATTAACATAAATTTAGGACTAGTAATTAGTCCAAAAAATACTACTAATTCCGCAACAAAACCGCTCATTCCCGGCAAGGCAAGAGAAGCCATTGAAAAACTACTAAACATGGTAAAAATTTTGGGCATTGGGATAGATATTCCCCCCAGTTCTTCGAGATAAACAAGACGCATTCTATCACAAGCTGTTCCCGCCAAGAAAAAAAGTGTAGCACCGATAAATCCATGGGATAATATTTGTAAAATCGCTCCATTTAGTCCAATGTTGGTTATGGAACCAATTCCTATAATTATGAAACCCATGTGAGATACAGAGGAGTAGGCTATTCTTTTTTTGAAATTTCGTTGACCAAGAGAAGTTGAAGCTGCATAGATTATTTGCCCAGCTCCTATTATTACCAACCAGGGGGAAAATAGACAATGAGCATGAGGTAACAATTCCATATTGATACGAATCAATCCGTATGCTCCCATCTTTAATAGAATTCCGGCTAAAAGCATACATGTACTATAATGCGCCTCCCCATGGGTATCTGGTAACCACGTATGTAGAGGTATAATCGGCAATTTGACAGCATAAGCAATAAGGAAGCCAAAATACAGTAGTATTTCCAATGTTGCAGGGTATGGTTGATTAATCAATCTTTCTAAATCTAATCCGGGTTCATTGGAACCATATAACCCCATACCTAGAACTCCAATTAAGAAAAAAATGGAACCGCCTGCAGTATACAAAATAAACTTGGTAGCTGAATACAGACGCCTCTTTCCCCCCCACATGGATAAAAGTAAGTAAACAGGAATTAATTCTAACTCCCACATGATAAAAAAAAGTAAAAGGTCTCGTGAAGAAAATAATCCTATTTGACCGCTATACATTGCTAGCATCAGAAAATAGAATAATTGTGAATTCCGGGTAACTGGCCAAGCCGCTAAAGTAGCTAAAGTAGTGATAAATCCTGTCAATAAAATGGATCCTAATGAAAGTCCATCGATTCCCAATCTCCAGTGGAAATCGAAAACATCTATCCATTTAGAATCCTCCTTTAATTGGATTAAGGGATCTTCTAATTGGAAATGATAACAGAATACATAAGTCATTAGAAGGAATTCTAATAAACAAATAGCAATAGTATACCACCTAACGATTTTATTTCCTTTATGAGGTAAAAAGAAAATTAATGAACCCGCAAATATCGGCAAAACAACAAGTATTGTTAACCAAGGAAAATAACTCATGATAAAGTAATAAAGACAAGATACGTTTTGACCAGAAAAGCCCATGCTCGGGTTATTTCGAGCACAGGCTTCTTCTTCTTCGGTAAAGAGGAATCAGGCGATTCAAGTGGAGTTTTTTGTAACGTATCAATAAGATAGAGCCATGCTGCGGGTTGTTTCAGGCCCTAAATAAACGCGGACACTTAAAAAATCTGTTGGGCAGGCGGATTCGCATCTCTTACAACCCACACAATCTTCAGTTCTCGGCGCGGAAGCAATTTGCTTGGCTTTACATCCATCCCAAGGTATCATTTCTAATACATCCGTTGGACAAGCTCGTACACATTGAGTGCATCCTATACATGTATCATAAATTTTTACAGAATGTGACATTGGATCTCTAAATTTGCCTTTTCAACATAAAAATTTTCGATCTGGTAAAAATGAAAGTAAAAATGAAATTAGTACTATATAAATTAGATGTATTGTATACACCAGACGAAGCAATGGTTTATCCAAACTTTAACAAATAATGCAATATATTTCTTAATCTGTTTGTGAGAAAGCGTGAAAAGAGCCAAGAGACTTGAATTTAAGGCTTCAACATTCATAATTATACAAATTCTACATACTAATTGAATTAGCTAATAAATTGGCTATCATCTTTTCAATATAAATTATTGCAATATTCAAATTGCAATATCAATGAATTGCAAAAATGCAATATTCAAGCAATATTAAATAAGTAAAAAAGAATACTCGAAAATAACCTACTCAAAAAATGGATATTATTAAATACTAATAAGAAAATAAGATTAGATTTCTATTCATTCCTATTATATATGCGCCTTTGTTTAGAGGATTCTATGTCTAATTATTCAAAAAATAAGATTGATTGATACGAGTGGATTTCCTGTTACGATGTATGGAAGAAAGAATGGAGAGTCCAATAGCTGCTTCAGCAGCCGCAAGGGCTATAACAAAAATTGCAAAAATGTCTCCTTTTAATTGGCGACTATCAAATAGATCAGAAAATGTTACGAGATTTAGATTAATTGAATTCAGTATAAGTTCAAGACATATTAGAGCTCTAACCATGTTTCGGCTTGTGATCAATCCATAGATACCAATCGAAAATAAATAGACACTCAAAAAAAGTACATGCTCAAACATCATTAACTAACTCCTTATCAATCTCGATTCATTTCAATATGAGGACAAGAATTGAACCGATTCCATTAATTAGAATAGAACAATTACGCAACAAAAGAGAAAAGAAGGTATTTGTTGTATTGGCAGTAGATAGGTTTTACTAAATCAAAATTGTGATTTTTTAGTTATTTATTTTATATTTGAAATTCTAAGAATTTTGACTCATTCTAAGTATTTCTTATTGTCGAGCCATAGTAATTGCACCTATTAAAGAAACTAGAAGAATTAGGGAAATGAGTTCAAACGGAAGATAAAAATCGGTTGCTAAATGAATCCCAATTTGTTGAACGTTATTTATGAGACCCTGTTCCACTATTTGGTTTGATCTTGTAGTCCAAAGAATTCCATACCACGACGTATCTGGGATAGTAGTCATTAGTGAAAAAGGAATAGTTATACAAACGAGTAAAGTAAACCCATCCCCAATAGTCCAAGAATTCTTATCTTTAGACCACTCTGAGCCGTTTACAAACATTACAGCAAATATGATCAAGACATTTATGGCTCCCACATAAATAAGAAGTTGTGCGACAGCTACAAAGTAGGAATTCAATAAAAAATAGAATAAGGATATACAAACAAGAACTAATCCCAGCGAAAAGGCAGAATAAATTGGGTTGGTAAGTAATACTACTCCTAGACCCCCTAGTAGAATAACAAATCCCCCAAATAGCACAAGAATCTCATGTATTGGTCCAGGTAAATCCATTATGGATAAGAAGAAATTTAGAGTATAAAATTTTTCATGAACTGAATAAAACTAAAAGATTCAAGGAAGGAAAAAGGTATTAGGATATTTTTTGTATATGTATAATTTGTATATGTATATAAATTATTAATATTAAACAGTAGTTATTCCTTTTTCGTTATAGTTAGTAAAAATGGATTTTTCTAACAAAAAAAATCCTAATACCTAGTAATCAGTAATCGTTCTTGAATTCGAAGATTTTTCTTCGTCTATTTTACTTTGAGGCGAATTCCTAATTGTTTGAATTGTGTAATCTCCCATTATGGAGATTGGTAACCGGCTCAAAGCAATTTGATTGTAATTCAATTCATGACGATCATAAGTAGAAAGTTCATATTCTTCAGTCATTGATAAACAATTTGTCGGACAGTATTCAACACAGTTGCCACAAAATATACAAACTCCGAAATCAATACTATAATTAAGCAATTGTTTCCTTTTAATATCCTTTTCAAATCTCCAATCCACAAGGGGTAGATCTATCGGGCATACGCGAACACATACTTCACAAGCAATGCATTTATCAAATTCAAAGTGTATTCGCCCCCGGAAACGCTCCGATGTAATTGATTTTTCATAAGGGTAGTGAATCGTTATAGGTAAACGATTTGTGTGGGATAAGGTAATTATGAAACCTTGACCAATGTATCTTGCGGCGCGTATTGTTTGTTGACCATAACTAATGAACCCAGTTAGCATAGGGAACATATTCTAAATATATATATATGAAAAAGATATGTTTCTTTCTCTTGTTTGAGAGAACTTTTGTTTTTGTGTTGAAAATATTCTTACTCTTTTTGTATTAGCTTATTTATAGTGAAACTAGTTGGGAAGAAGTTGTTAATAAGAGATTGCCCAGAGAAATAGGTAAAAGAAACTTCCACCCAAGATTTAATAACTGATCCATTCTCATCCTGGGTAAAGTCCATCTTATTGTGATAGAAATGAAGAGAAATAAATAAGCTTTAGTTAATGTAATAAAGATACCTATTACCATTTCAAAAATTCCAATTATTTTATTCATTTGGAAAAATCCAAAAAAGGATATATGGGGAATAGAGAAATTCCACCCGCCTAAGTATAGAACAGTTACAAATAAAGAGGAAACTAATAAATTTAGGTAAGAAGCAAGATAAAATAAACCATATTTAATACCAGAATATTCGGTTTGATAACCTGCTACTAATTCTTCCTCTGCTTCTGGTAAATCAAAGGGTAATCTTTCACATTCTGCCAAAGAAGAAATTAGAAAAACTAGAAAACCTATAGGCTGACGCCAAAGATTCCATCCAAAAAAACCATATTTGGACTGTGCTTCAACTATATCAACTGTACTTGAACTGTTAGATAATCATAGTCGATGATAACATCACAGTTCCCACCGCTATTCCAAAACCGTACATGAAACCTTAGCTTCATACGGCTCCTCTATGATCAAAAAAAAGGAAAGGATTGTTTCGTTTCGGTATTATCCCCTGGGCGTAGATAGAATTAGGTAAGATAAAATTGATTGGAAAGCCAAAAATTAGACCAAAGCAATTCCGTCTGCTAGAATAACAAAAAAGCGCTTCCGAATTGATCTCCTCCTTTATATAATAAAATGAGAATTTTTCTTTGTTCGGTAATAACTTAATATTGGAATAAAACACTCGTTATAGCAATTAATAAATGGAAAGAATTGGGCATTAGTTCATGAGGAATTCTGTATGAATAGGGATAAAAGAAGAAAGAATAAATAAAGCTCCTTTTTATATTGCATTCCATATCTTTTGTCCTATTCTTCTTTCCCGAGGAAGGGTATACTTAAAAAGAAAAATAAATAAATAAAGGGTTAATTCGTTCTTGATAGCCATTTCCTTAACAAGTGAATGGGAACATACTCTAGACCGGAATCCGAAGAAAGTACTCCTTGAGCATTTCCACCAATTTCAAGTCCTTATTACGATTCCTTTTATGAGGAAAAATGTCTAATGATTTAGATTCTCTCATTACTAATCTTGTATGTACTTTAGTGTTCCTAATCCCTCACTAACTTTTGATGGATTGCCCTATGGTTATAAGTTATAGTAATAACTCAAAATATTCTAGTAATGGAATTCCATTTTGCGAATCCTTTATTCTTACCCGCTTCAAGATATGATGACTAATCAAACAATCTAAACCTTGGGGTAAAGAGTTTACACTGCTTATGTTTACTTGAACTTTTTTCTTGTACGTAGGAAATGAGATTTTGTATTTTTACTACAAATTAATAAGCTGTTTTGTTTCACTCATATAGCTATCTAGTTCAACCCGAATACAGAATAAGCAAAGGAAGATAAGCATTCAATGTATTTTAGAGGAAAAAGATTCTATTTTAACGAATCACACGTAGAGATATTGCTAGTACACAAAAAGTTAATGGTATTTCATAACTAATAGATTGAGCAGCTGCTCGTAGACCACCTGAAAAAGAATATTTATTATTTGAGCTATATCCTGCCATGAGAAGACCAATAGGAGCAATACTTGAAATGGCAATCCATAAAAAAACACCAATACTAAGATCAGCTAAAACAAAACGATATCCTAAAGGGATAACTAAAAAACTTAATAAAACGGATATGACTGCTATAGAGGGACCAATGCTAAATAAAGGAATATCTCCTCGGGATGGGAGGATATCCTCTTTTAAAAGTAGCTTAGTTCCATCTGCTATAGCTTGAAGCAATCCCAGGGGGCCAGCATATTCAGGACCAATGCGTTGTTGTATCGATGCAGATATTTCTCTTTCTAACCACACAATTACGAGTACTTCTATTGTGATTCCCAGTAGGAGGGTCAAAATAGGTAGAATCCATATCAGTCCATAGACTTCTTTTAATAATTCCGATTTCAAAAAAGAATTGATAGTTTCTACCTGTACCCTATCTATTATCATTTCAACGATCAACTTCCCCCATAATGATATCTATACTACCTAATATCGTCATGATATCAGCCAATTTCATTTTTTTGACTAGCTGAGGAAGAATTTGTAAATTAATAAAACCCGGTGGACGAATTTTCCATCTCCAGGGGAAAAGACTATCATCTCCTACCAAATAAATTCCTAATTCACCTTTTGGTGCTTCCATTCTTACATAAAGCTCTTGCTTTGATAATTCAAAATTGGGCGAAGGTTTTTTACCAAGAAATCGATATTCAAAATCATTCCATTCGGAATTCTTTGCTTTCTTAAAGCGTCGGGCTTCTAAATTCTCATAAGGTCCCCCAGGAATTTTCTCTACAGCCTGTTGAATAATTTTTATGGATTCCCTCATTTCACCGATTCGTACTAAATAGCGAGCTAACGAATCTCCTTCTTTTTGCCATTTGACTTTCCAATCGAATTGATTATAAGACTCATAAGGATCAATTTTACGAAGATCCCATTGTATTCCAGAAGCTCGTAACATTGGTCCCGATAAGCCCCAATTTACGGCTTCTTCTCCGCTAATAAAACCAACTCCTTCAACTCGTTCTAAAAAAATAGGATTCTGTGTAATAAGTTGTTGATATTCAACAACTCCTTGTAAAAAATAATCACAGAAATCTAAGCATTTATCCATCCATCCATAAGGTAGATCGGCAGCTACTCCTCCGATACGAAAGTAATTATGCATCATTCGCATACCTGTAGCAGCTTCAAATAGATCATATATTAATTCTCTCTCTCTAAAAATATAGAAAAAAGGAGTCTGTGCCCCGAGATCCGCCATAAAAGGTCCAAGCCATAACAAGTGAGAAGCTATACGGCTCAATTCTAACATAATTACCCTAATATAGCTGGCTCTTTGCGGTATTTGAATATTCTCTAAGAATTCTGGTGCATTTACCGTTATTGCTTCTGTAAACATAGTAGCTAAATAATCCCACCGTGTTACATAAGGCAGGTATTGTATAATAGTTCTGTTTTCCGCGATTTTTTCCATTCCTCTGTGTAAATACCCTAATATGGGTTCGCAATCAATAACATCTTCACCATCGAGAGTAACGATCAGTCGAAGAACACCATGCATTGATGGGTGGTGAGGGCCCATATTGACTATCATGAGATCTTTTCTTTTAAGCGGTAGACTCATCTTATTCTTTATTCCATGAAAATGGATTATTCCATGAATTCCTCAAAACGAGGCTCATCAAAATGCAAAATCTAAGACTACTATAAGACTACTAAATAAAATACGAAAAATAAATCGAACGATTAAATTACTTCTCCCGAATATCCAACTGACTGATTAATTTCTTATAACGTACTCTATTTTTCTTTGCCAAATAAGCCAGCAAACGTTGACGTTTTCCCAAAAGTCTTCGTAGACCTCTTTCCGATGAAAAATCTTTTTTGTGTAATTCCAAATGTGAAGCAAGTCTCCGTATCTTATTGGTGAAACTGAATACTTGAAATTCAACAGAACCCCTGTTTTCTTGTTTTTCTTCTTTAACCATAAATCAAAAAATTTTTCTACCTCCTTTCTTTTTCATGTATTTTTCTGATCAGGAAAAATAAAAAATTATGTCAGTTATTTTGAAGTTATTCTAATCTCGTACACACAAAAATTTGCAATTATTCATCTACTGCTGAAATCTGGAATTTGGATTTATTTTATCGATGCAAATTAGATTTGGATAGAAGGGTACATTCTTTTATTTTAGATAGAAGAAATGTTTCTTCTATCTAAAATAAAAGAATTTTGCTGATTTATTTATTGCTATATCCAATTTTTAGAATTGATATACCATTTAATTGATATCATTTAGCAAAA